TGTATGTATATTGGACTTTTTAAGACAATTATAGATCCGGGGAGGCAATTCTAATTGGTCAATAAAAATGGATTTCAATGTAATTTCTTTTTGATTTTTCCTTAGTTTATCCTTAACGAATCTATCATGATCATGAAAAGTAAAAAGGGGCAAAGTCATTTTGTGTTGATTGTTTTCAAAATTTAAGTTTTCTTCTTCTGCATGTAAAAAAGGAATAAATAAATCAATCAAATTCCGGGAGGCTTCATAAAGTGCTTCCTTAGGAGTTAAACTTCCATTTGTCCATATTTCCAGAAATAGTATCTCTTGTTTTTGATTTCCATTCACATAAGAATGGATACTATGATTTGCATTTCTAACAGGCATGAATACAGCATCTATAGTATAACTTCCATCTTGAATGTTGTTTAGTGTTTTTATACGATATCCCCGCTTTCTCTCAATTTGTAATTCAATACACAAATTAATAGGTTCTGTTAGGTTAGCTATATGTTGTGTATTATCAATGACTTCCACCGAAGGTAAAATGATGTCTTGAGCAGTTACATATCCAGGACCTTTGAAACAAATAGACGCCTCCCGAGTTCCATACAGATTACTTCTCAATACAATTTCTTTCAAATTCATTAAAATTTCATGTATTGATTCTTGAATACCTACTATGGTAGAATATTCATGTGGTATTTTCTCAGATTTTGCACGTGTGATACATGTTCCCTCTATTTCTCCGAGCAAAATTCTTCGCATTGTAATGCCTATTGTATCTGCTTGACCTTTCATAAGTGGAGACAGAATAAAGCGTCCATAATAAAGACGCTTACTGTCTACCCTTGATTCAACACACTTCCACTGTAGTGTCTGAGTCGATACTTTTAGTTTTTCTCGAATCATAGTAATATATTTTTATGAAACTCTTGATTTAATTGTTTATTTCTCTTGAAATATTTTTCTTTAATGTTTATTGTTAGTTTTACACACGTCTTTTTTTAGGAGCCCGACATCCATTATGTGGCAGAGGGGTTACATCCCGTATAACCTTTAATAGTATCCCACTTCTATAAATAGCTCTTAATGCCGCATCTCTTCCTAGACCCGGACCCTTTATCCTTACTTCTGCTCGTTGCATGCCTTGCTCGACTACTGTTTGAATAGCATTTCCCGCTGCGGTTTGAGCGGCAAATGGTGTCCCCCTTCGTGTACCCTTGAATCCACATGAACCGGCGGAGGACCAAGAAATCACCCGACCTCGTACATCTGTAACAGTCACAATGGTATTGTTGAAACTAGCTTGAATATAAATAACCCCCTTTGGTATTTTACGAGGATGCTTACGCGAACCAATACGTCCAGTTTTCCGTGAACCAATTTTTGGTATAGATTTTGCCATTTTTTTTATTTGAAAAAAAATATAAGTCCGAAATATATGGATATATCCATTTCCTCTCAAAAAGGATTCTTTACTATTTTCTATCTAGTTATTCTATATTTATTCGATAATTCGATTCATATAGAATACCTTTTTTAAAATATCAAGCAATAAGCAATTCTATGTTATTAGAATACTTATAACTATAGACTAGATTCGAATTATTAAGTATTTAAGAAAATGGAATATTAATAAGATTTTGTATTTGAATTCTATTCAAATACAAAATCTTATTAATAGAAAGCCCTTTTTTCTTTGAATATTATCCTTGTCTTTGTTTATGTTTTGGATTGGAACAAATTACTAGAAGTCGACCTCGCCTACGGATCAATCGACATTTTTCACAAATTTTACGAACAGAGGCCGCCACTTTCATATTTTTAACTCCTTAGAAATTCAATTGAATTCCGAATTTATATATTGGAAGAAAATAGGGTTTCCTTACATTTTGAACTTCAAATTGTTACTCCTAAAAAATATGTTCAAGTTCAAAAATTAATCGGATTGAGTCAGCTATACTTCCATTTTTTCCTTTACCGGTCGTATCCAGTAAGTCTTTTTGGAAATATAGCCTAGAATCTTATTTGAATTCTATTTCTCTAAAGCACCCTGCAACATACCCTCGTTGTTGATGAATTTAATCTTCATCCCAGAATAATGCTACAAGATATGTTTTCCCTACTTCCTTATCTGTTTCCGCTAGTTCCTTATCTATTTCCGCTAGTTCCTTATTCACCCTAATAATAATGTCTTTGTCAAGTTTTCCCCCGAATTCAGATATCCATTTTTGATTCAATTGAGAAATCTCAAAAAGTAATATTTTGATATATATTATTATCATATATCTTATTAGTATCATATATCTCCGGATTGTTTAGTAGTTCTAATTTCTAAGAGGTGGAATAGAATAACACGATGATCATACGTTTATGGTAATGATCATACGTTGTTGATGAATTTAATCTTTAATAAAACAATATACGTTTTATCTATTTCGCTCATCATCGTCAAAATTTCTTCGCTAAGTTCTTGTAGCGCTAATTGAGATATCCAGTTTTCATATAATTCAGATATGGGCAAAACTATGATGATTACCATATATAACAGAAAATTTCCCCCCCTATTTTTTCTAATCGAGCCTCTCGATCTGTCATTATACCCCTAGAAGTAGAAAGAATTACAATCCCCATCCCTCCTAAAACTTTCGGAATTTTGGGATAGTTAGAATAGATTCGTAGACCAGGTGTACTAATCCTTTTTAAATTTAAAAAACTTTTATATGATCCTTTCCTATTTCTTCTATACCGTAGAGTTAAAACTAAAAAGTATTTGTTGCTTTCTCGATGTTTTCTGACGTTTTCAACAAAACCCTCTCGTAAAAGAATTTTTACAATGTTTTCGGTGATATTAGTAAGTGGTATTTGAACAGTTCTTTTTCTATTCATGTCAGCATTGCGTATCAAGGTTAGTATATCAGCGATAGTATCTTTACCCACGATCGATTTTTACTCCTTCCTTTCCATATAATCAACGTGCTCCCGTTTTTTGATTTTTTATTTTTTGATTCAATAAAATATCTAATATTGAATATGAGAATAGAATAATACTTTCTATATGTATAGAAAATTTGATTGTCATTACGACAATCTCAATATAGAATATAGAATATTCTAAAACTAAAAAAAAAGATAGAAAGAAAATGAACGAATGACCTATTCGAAACTATATAAATAATCTTATATTGAATTCGAATTCTATTTTTTTTTTTTATACAAATAGAATTCGAATTTTTATTTTGAATATATTGAATATAGAATATATATTTCATTCCTATTCTAATCTATTTCCTTCCTATTCATTCAAGTTATAGATAATATATCTATATCATGATCTCTGATTATAATACCTCGGGTGCTAATGAAACTATTTTCGTGAAATTTAACTGTCTCAATTCTCGGGCTATTGCGGAAAAAATTCGAGTTCCTTTTGGATTTCCTTCTTTATCAATGAGAACCGCTGCATTATCATCATACTTTATTATTATACCATTACGACGTTTTAGTTCTTTACAAGTACGTACAATTACAGCTCTGATGACTTGAGATCTTTCTAAAGATGAATTTGGCACTGCTTTTTTGATTACAGCAACAACAATGTCACCAATATAAGCATACCGTCGATTACTAGCTCCTATGATTCGAATACACATCAATTCGCGCGCTCCACTATTATCGGCTACATTTAAATAGGTTTGAGGTTGAATCATATCCTTTTTTCTTATCTTTGAGTCAAAAAGTTGAAGTAAAAAAAATATTATGTGTTCAAAAAAAAAAAAGAAACGGAGAATTGCCTTTTTTCATACTAAAGACCTCTTTCGTTCTAATGATTATTTGGAAAGAATGAATTGAGTTCGTATAGGCATTTTGGATGCCGCTATTGAAATTGCCTTTCTAGCGATATTTTCTGGGACCCCTCCCATTTCATAAAGTATTTTGCCGGGTTTAACGACAGCTACCCAATATTCGGGCGATCCTTTTCCCGAACCCATACGCGTTTCGGTAGGTCTTACTGTAACAGGTTTGTCTGGAAATATGCGTACCCATATTTGTCCACCCCGGCGAACATTTCGTGACATTGCCCGTCGACCCGCTTCTAGTTGTCTAGATGTGATCCAAGCGGGCTCAAGTGCCTGAAGAGCATATTTTCCGAAGCAAATTTTATTACCGCGAGAGGCTTTTCCTTTCATTCTTCCTCTATGATGTTTGCGGAATCTCGTTCTTTTTGGGTTATAGTTGATGGTTATTTCTCAATTCCATCTCTATTACAGAACCGTACATGAGATTTTCACCTCATACGGCTCCTCGCAAATAAATCAATTGAAAAATATTGAACCGATCAAAAAATAATAATAATTAAAATAATATACAATAAGATACATATGTTTAATAAAATAGAAAATGAAATAGAATATAATCGCGGGATTTTTTGACATAGAATCTATGGATCTATTAGAAATTTTTGAATCTTGCTTTGATATATAACGAAATATGTATTCTTATAGACCATTTTTTCTATCTGTATCTAAACTAGCTAATATTTTTGGATATTAAGGTTCTAACAAATCCGTATTTGTCTTTTTTTTTTTTATTATTATCATATTGGATTGGCAAAAATTTCTAAATTCCGAAAAATCCACATTTTCGCGGGCGAATATTGACTCTCTGATTATAAATTGAAGATGTAATGTTGAGTTAGTCCACAACTCCTCCAAAAACAATGAATTCTTAGTTCCTTCCGCCATCCCATCTAATGAATCAGTAAGTAAGATTTCTAATTTTAATAGAATCTTTTGTATTCACAGGTTCCGTCGTTCCCATCGCTTTTCTATTTATGGTTAGGTCTAAATTCTACAATGGAGCCTCTTGAATATTAATAAGATAATTTTTTATTTTTTAACATTTTCTTATTTGATTCTTTTTTGTTGAATCAACCTTCTCAGTTTTCTTGATTCGTGGCTCTTGATTCGTTTATTCTAGGAATATATTCAACCATATATGGATGAATTTTGAATATTGATGCTTTATTACACTACCTTTTTATGAGATGACCCATAGACCTTTACATAGTAGAATTCTATATCATTGATATCCTTTTTCTATCTTTCTTTCACCCCTTCATTTATCTGTATATTCTTATTGCTTTACAACTAATAATCTGATTTTTTTATTTCAGTTGCTATAATTATATGACCACATCCTTATTTTGATTTTAGATTTTAGGCGGTTCTTTATCTCCAGATAATGGGAAGCGATGAGTAGGTTTTTTATAATAATTAATTCTACGAATTTTTGTAGAAATTTAACCACTATAAAAAAAAAACCAACGAGTCACACACTAAGCATAGCAACTCCTTCATTCTAAAATGATTAATTAATTTTTTTTTTTTATTCAATCTTCTAAATTTTCTTCTTTGAGAATAAGAATGTAGTAAGAATTCGTCATTTTTTGTTTTATCAAAAGATGGAACGTTATAAGGAAAAGTTGATTAGTCGTTGTTTAGAAATATCCAAATTTTGATTCCAAATACCCCCCAAATAGTTACAACTGGATAGGAACAATAATCAATTTTAGCTCGAATGGTTTGTAGAGGAACCCTACCTTCTCTGATCCATTCGACACGTGCTATTTCTTTTCCGTCGATACGTCCCGCAATTTGTATTTGAACTCCTTTTGTATCTGCCTGTTCAACTAATTCAATACCTTTTTGCATTGCTTTACGAAACGAAATTCTATTCAGTAATAGTTGGGCTATAAATTGTGCAAGAATATGAGGATCTCTATAAATATTTGCAATTTTTGTAATTCCAAGCTTGATTTTTCGGTTCACACAATTTACTTTTTTTTGTACATGAGTCTTTAATTCTTCGATTCTTTGAGCCTTCACCTCTTCTTTTAATAAGTTTGGAAGTCCCATATAGATTATCACTTTAATCCGATCGATTCTTTTTTGAATCTTTATTCGTCCAATTCCATAGCCAGAGATATCGACATCGAATTCCAAGGATCCATTTATCGTGTTTAGTATATAATGCACGATACAATATCGGATCATTTTATCTTCTTTTATATTCTTGGAATAAATTATTGGTTGTGCAAACCAAATAGAATCATGACTTTGAGTTGCACCAAGTCTGAAACCAAGCGGATGTATTTTTTGTCCCATAACCCCTCACCACTCTATATCAAATGATACGTCTTATTTGTCTACTTTTTTATTTTATCTATCTCTTTTTTTTATTTATTAATCTATATCTTTATATATCTTTTTTCTTTTTCTGCTGCAGAATAAAGCAATTCAAAAAAAATAGAATAAGATGCCCAACTCCATAAAACATAAGTTCGATCTTTCCATTTTTGAATATTATTAATATTAATTACCATTCACGCTTTGTTTGTGTTGTGACTCGACACAAATTGATAAATTTCTTAATTAATCATCATTAGTGATGAATACTAATTGTAGCGTCAAATGAATGTTAAGGAAATATAGGTCAACACTCATGTTGTTGATTGAGAACCACCAAATCAGCCACTCAATGAATGGTAACGGTAGGTAAATATAAATCTTAAGCACGATATGTATTATCATTTTTCATCCTCCGATTGAAAAATGATGAATATGAATTTTGTAACTTCAAATGAATGTGGTAGGTTAATAGAAATCTTAACGACGAGATTTATTATCATTTTTCGCAAATCCTCCGAAGTTTAGAGTAGGTGAAAATTCTCCCAATTTATGGCCTACCATACGATCTGTTATATAAACAGGTAAATGCTCTTTTCCATTATGGATAGCAATGGTATGCCCAATCATTATAGGTATAATGGTAGATTTTCTGGACCAAGTTTTTATTATTGCCTTTTCTCCTTTTGTGTTAAGCTTCTTTATTTTCTTTAATAAATGATTCGCTACAAAAGGGTTTTTTTTTCGTGAACGTGTCATAGTTGTTAATTATTCCTCTTATAATTTGTAAAAAAGTGAATTTTTTCTCTTATATTTTATATTTCAAATTTTTTAAAATAAAATATAGAATCTCTAAAAAAAGAAAATCATATAATGTCATAGTAAATTCGCTCTTTTCTTTTGTAAAGACGAAGAAACAAATTCTATTTTCTCTACGCTCCACTGACTATTTACTACGGCGACGAAGAATCAAATTATCACTATATTTATTGCTTTTTCTAGTTCTTCTTCCAAGTGCAGGATAACCCCAAGGAGTTGAGGGTTTTTTTCTACCAATTGGCGCCCTCCCTTCACCACCCCCATGTGGATGGTCTACAGGGTTCATAACTACCCCTCTTACTACAGGACGCTTGCCTCGCCAACGTTTAGCTCCGACTCTGCCCAAACTTTTCTGGTTTACCCCAACATTCCCTACTTGTCCGACTGTTGCTGAGCAGTTTTTTGATATCAAACGGACCTCTCCAGAAGGTAATTTTAATGTTGCTGATTTACCCTCTTTTGCAATCAGTTTCGCTACAGCACCCGCTGCTCTAGCTAATTGTCCACCCTTTCCAAGTGTTATTTCTATGTTATGTATGGCCGTGCCTAACGGCATATCGGTTGAAGTAGATTCTTCTTTTTGATCAATCAAAACCCCTTCCCAAACTGTACAAGCTTCTTCCAAAGCATACGGCTTTCTGGATGTAGATTATAATATCTATACAGATGCATCTTATATATCGTTTATTTCGTAGATTATATATGACATAACGAATACGACATACCACATGAGGTAGTATATAATCTACGAATCAAAATCTTCCGAATGAATGACTCATGTTATGATCTTCTACATCCTAGGTCTTTCTGTTCCGTTCCTTCATCTGGCTTATGTTCTTCATGTAGCATTCAGACCGAATGACTCTATGAAATTACGTTGCTACTTACACCTAGTACGGGTAACGTAGGAGACATTTCTATTTTTTCCCGGAGGAATCCTTAGAATTACCACTGCTTCGCTTTCAATTTGCCTTTGACCATCAAATGAAATGTGAATAATCCTTGTCTTCCCGTTAGTTGAAACGAGGAGCGCTTCGTGTTCTGTCGGTGCTTGAAACAATTTTGTCTTCTCCATATTACTATATCTCTAGGGTCAATAATTGTATATTGGGAACTACTGAACTCAATCACTTGCTGCCGTTATTCTTCAGTTTTCTGTTGAAGTCTATCTACTCCAATTGGATCGAATTATCCGATTTCTAGGTTTCGCCATAAACCTAATTGGTTACTTCCAATTACGTAAATCAATAGTTCAAACCGCACTCAAAGGTAGGGCATTTCCCATTTTTATAGGAACTTCTGTACCATAAACAATGGTATCTCCAATTATAGCTTTGGGGTGTAAAATATATCTTTTCTCACCATCCCCATAGTGTATGAGACAAATGTGTGCATTTCGATTAGGGTCATATTCTATGGTTATGATTCTACCATATATGTCTTTTTCATTGCGTCTAAAATCAATTTTACGGTATAGACGCTTATGACCTCCCCCTCTATGCCCTGCGGTAATGATTCCTCTCGGATTACGCCCTTTACCACAATGATGCTGTCCAGAAATCAAACGATTTCGTGAATTGGATTTCACTTGACTGTTTACGGCTCCATTGCGTGTGCTCGGGCTAGAAGTTTTGGATAAATGTATCGCCATGTTATGTTATTAAGTGTATTTTTATTAAAGTTCTTTTCTTTCTAAGAGGTGGAATAGAATAACACGGTTGAAGCGTAATGATCATACGTTGTTGATGAATTTAATCTTCATCCCAGAATAATACTACAAGATATGTTTGCCCTACTTCCTTATTCACCCTAATAATAATGTCTTTGTCAAGTTTTTCCGAGAATTCAGATATCCATTTTTGATTCAATTCAGAAATATCCAAAAGTAATATTATCATATATCTCCGGATTCTTGATTAGTTCTAATTTCTATAGAATAACACGGTTGAAGCGTAATGATCATACGTTTGTAATGCATTGTATGTCCTATAATAGGTCGCATTCTTCTTCTTCTACCCTTTCTTGGGAGTCGATGACTATTCATAGCTATTACCCTGACACCAAAGAAGAGTTCCATCCAATGTTTGATTTCTGTCCTAGTTGATCCTGATTCGACATCAAAAGTATATTGATTTTTTCCCCATAACCGAATACTTTTTTCTGTAAATACTGCATATTTGATTCCATTCATAAATCTATTTTATTCTTTCTTCCTATGAGTTCTAGTCTCAATAGAATACTAGCTTTTTTACTGTCATATATTATATATAGTTGAATATACGCACAATTTGTTATGTATGGGTGATGAGATTCCATTGATAGAGATCCAACCGCTCTTGTTTCTCGACACATGGTCAGAGCGTCTCAATAATACTACTAAATTTAGAAATGATGAATTATTGAAGTTTATATCATTAACTATTCTATTTTTATATCATTAACGATGATTTTTGTGAATAAATGAATCAAAAAGATAAAAAAAATATTTTTCCGTTAGATTTATATTCACTTAAAAAATTGAAATTATAATTGAATATGTTTGTTGTTTGTGAGAACCCCTTGAACATTACATTACTTGATTGAAAGGGTTCTCGACGATTTATGGAAAGTATATATGCTTTCCATATTTTGCTTTCTCAGGTTCTTTTAGTCAATTAGATGTAAATGAACCATAACTATGTAGTCCTATTCCTAATAGATTGATCCCAAAATAACATATCCAAATTATAAGAAATCCTATCGAGGCCACTATTGAAGAATTTATACCTTCTAATTTTTTCTTTTTTCTAGTATGTAAATAAATTGCGAATATGGTCCAAGTAATAAAGGCCCAAGTTTCCTTTGGATCCCAATTCCAATAGGAACCCCATGCCTCGTTAGCCCATACTGCTCCTGAAAGAATACCTACCGTTAAAAAGAGAAAACCCAGACTAATAATACGATAACCCCAACGATCCAATTGTTGAATAAATTGACACCTGTAATAATTTCTAGAACTAGAAGATGAAAAAGAAATTCTTCGTAAAACATTGTTTCTTTCATTCCTATTCATGTATTTGATTTCAACAAAATCAACTTTTTTTTTTAAAGAATCCAAATTCTTGCTAAAAGAAAGAATTTGGATGACTTCTTGAAACGTAATGACTAAAATAGCCACTGATAATAATGATCCACATAAAAGAGCTGCATAGCCCAGTATCATCATACTTACGTGCATCATTAGCCAATGGGATTGTAGAGCGGGTACTAATATTACGGATTGATGCATTTTGGTTAAAAGACCCGAAGTCGCAAAGCCTTGGGTAAAAATAACACTTGGTGCAATTATTGTACTTAAAAGGTTTTTATCCTTTTTAAAAAAAGGAACCATATGAAAAATGGAAAAACCCCATGAAAGAAAGATTAGGGATTCATATAAATCACTAAATGGTAAATGTCCCGAAAAAAACCACCGAGTAATTAACAATCCCGTTACACAGAAAAAAGTTATTATCATGGCTTTTTTGGACAAATCATATAATCCTACAATTTCATTGACTAATAAGGTTATCAAATGAATTGAAATAACAATTGATATCAGGGAAAACGATATATGAGTTAATATATGCTCTAAAGTTGAAAATATCATATATATAATGAAAATAAAAATATCTATAATGAAAATAAAAAAGGTATGAATACTCGGAATAGAAATAGGGAATTGAATTCATTATAGGACTTATGATTCTTTTAATTTAAAATAAAATATAGTATGCCATGCCGCTACTCGGACTCGAACCGAGATGCTCTAGCACTGCTTCCTAAGAGCAGCGTGTCTACCAATTTCACCATAGCGGCGGCTTACTCGAAATCATAATAACCAATTCTTTATTCAATCGTCGAGATTGAATAAAGTAAAGTCCTATATTTATTGAGTACATTTCTTTACTAAACATTTATTATATAAATTCATAATAAAAAAAAAGTAATTTCATTTTTTCTAAATATTGAAAAGATATGAATATAGAAATATATTCTATATGGAATCATTTTATATTTAAGTAAAACAACGTTTTGATTTCTATATTTATTTCTATTATTATTATAATTTTCAATTTTGACTTTTTCAAATTAAAAAAAAAGCACTGTTGAAACTAGAACTATCTCGTTCTGACTTCAATCCAGTAATGAAAAAGAAATTTTTTTTTGTAGTTGCTTATGACTCATTCAAAAAAATTAGATTATAGATATATTTAGAATATATTATATATTATTCTATAATATATAATATATTCTAAATAGATGTTTACTATTCTATATATAGTATTAGTAAATACTATTAGTATAAAATGACTATTAAAGAATACTCTTTAAATCGAGCTAATTCATAGTATTCTAGTCCAACATTTTTTTTCTTACAAAAAAAACCTTTTGAGTTACCTTAAAAAAAACCTTTTGAGTTAAAACCTTTTGAGTTACCTGAACCAAAACCTTTTGAGTTACCTGAACCAAAACCTTTTGAGTTACCTGAACCAAAACCTTTTGAGTTAAAACCTTTTGAGTTACCTGTGAAAATGGATTCAGCTAATGAAAAGGCTTTCAATCCTGCCGTATATCCTTTTTTTTTCCAAAAATTCTTACGAATTTTTTTTTTTGATATAGAAGTGCGTTTTTTTGGAACTGGCATACAATTAGTATAGTTTTTTCGTTGCTATAGTTTGATGTGAAAGACATTTGTTCTGTAAATGAAAACGAATTATTCCGTATGTCTTATCTATCTGAATTAACTCTTTCTTTTTTTTTCGATCCAAAGGTAAAGTAAAAACATTGAATATTCTAAACCTTTTCCAAATTTTTCATAGATAATAGATATATATGGATCTCTTTTTATTGTAATGTAAAATAATCAATTAGTTCAAAAAGGAACTAATGTTTCTGAATAAAAAAAATATTATTTTATATTATTTTTATAATTTCTATCAAAATAAACAAATGTTGTTAGTTAATGAATATATTACTTTTAATAATATTTTGTTTCACTAGGAATTTTCTTATTGGCCGGTTTTCACTTTGTACTTTCCAATATTGGGACCATTGTGCAAAGATTCAGAACAATTAAGAATATCCAATTCTATTTCTATATCCACTTTTTTATTAACCGAACCCCTTTACAAAAGAGATAAAACAAACGAATAAGAAACAAAATTCATCAAGAATCTAAATATTTTTTATTCTTTATTTATTTTTTTTGTATGGAATATACACATCCATCTTCATGGATCATACCTTTCATCCCTCTTCCAGTTCCTATTTTAATAGGGGTAGGACTTCTACTTTTTCCCACGGCAACAAAAAATATTCGCCGTATGTGGGCTTTTCCTAGTATTTTATTGTTAACCGTAGTTATGATTTTTTCGATCGATTTATCTATTCATCAAATCGAGAATAGTTCTACCTATCAATATGTATGGTCTTGGACTATAAATAATGATCTTTCTTTAGAGTTTGGCTACTTGATCGATTCACTTACTTCTATTATGTCAATATTAATCACTACTGTTGGTATTCTGGTTCTCATTTATAGTGATAGTTATATGGCTCATGATCAAGGCTATTTGAGATTTTTTACTTATATGAGTTTTTTTAATACTTCAATGTTAGGATTAGTTACTAGTTCAAATTTGATACAAGTTTATATTTTTTGGGAATTGGTTGGAATGTGTTCTTATCTATTAATAGGTTTTTGGTTCACACGTCCTATTGCGGCAAATGCTTGTCAAAAAGCGTTTGTAACGAATCGTGTAGGGGACTTTGGTTTATTATTAGGAATTTTAGGTTTTTATTGGATAACCGGTAGTTTGGAATTTAGAGATTTATTTGAAATATTCAATAACTTAATTTATAAGAATGAGGTGAATATTATTTTTGTTACTTTGTGTGCCCTCTTGTTATTTTGCGGATCAGTTGCAAAATCTGCCCAATTCCCTCTTCATGTATGGTCACCAGATGCTATGGAAGGTCCTACTCCTATTTCTGCTCTTATACATGCTGCGACTATGGTAGCAGCGGGAATTTTTCTTGTAGCTCGACTTCTTCCTCTTTTCATAGTTATACCCTCCATAATGACTGGAATAGCTTTGATAGGTATAATAACAGTAGTATTAGGAGCTACTTTAGCTATTGCTCAAAAAGATATTAAGAAAAATTTAGCCTATTCTACAATGTCTCAATTGGGTTATATGATGTTAGCTTTAGGTATGGGCTCTTATCGCGCCGCTTTATTTCATTTGATTACTCATGCTTATTCAAAAGCATTGTTGTTTTTAGGATCTGGATCTATTATTCATTCAATGGAAGCTATTGTTGGATATTCTCCAGATCAAAGTCAAAATATGGTTCTTATGGGCGGTTTAACAAAACATGCGCCAATTACAAAAACGGCTTTTTTAATAGGTACACTTTCTCTTTGTGGTATCCCACCTTTTGCTTGTTTTTGGTCCAAGGATGAGATTCTTAATGATAGTTGGTTGTATTCACCAATTTTCGCAATAATAGCTTGTTCCACCGCAGGATTAACAGCATTTTATATGTTTCGAATTTATTTACTTGTTTTTGAAGGATATTTAAACGTTCATTTTCAAAATTTCAATGGAAAGAAAAATAGTTCATTCTATTCAATATCTTTATGGGGCAAAGAAGAAAAAAAAATATTAAAAAAGAAAATTCATTTATTAGCTTTATTAACAATGAATAATAATGAAAGGACTTCTTTTTTTCGGGAGAGGACATATTCACATCGAAGAAATCGAAATGTCAAAAGCATAAGACGTCTTTTTCTTGATAGTACCCATTTTGGTACTAAAAACATTCCTTTTTTTTATCCTCATGAATCAGACAATACTATGATATTTTCTATGCTTATATTAGTACTATTTACTTTCTTCGTTGGGTCCATTGGAATTTCTTTCAGCCAAGAAGGAATAGATTTGGATATATTATCTAAATTGTTAATTCCGTCTATAGATCTTTTACATCAAAATTCAAAGAATTCTGTGGATTGGTATGAATTTTTTATAAATTCAACTTTTTCGGTGAGTATAGCTTTTTTCGGAATAGTTATAGCGTATTTTTTCTATAAACCTATTTTTTCTTCTTTACAAAATTTGAACTTATTTAATTTTTTTCAAAAAAGTGTTCCTAAAAAAATGATTCCTGATAAAATAATCAATATTATATATGATTGGTCATATAATCGTGGTTCTATAGATGCTTTTTTTGAAATATCTTTAATTGCGAGTGTAAGAAAGTTAGCTAAATTCAATTCTTTTTTTGATAGACAGGTAATTGATGGAATTCCAAATGGAGTTGGTATTTCCAGTTTTTTTATAGGAGAGGCTATCAAATATGTGGGAGTGGGGCGAATTTCTTCGTATATTTTCTTTTTTGTATTTATCTTTTTAGTAATTTGTTATTATATATTTCTTTCTATATTTATATAATAAAATTATGGAACATAATAAAATCGACTGTACTATAGTATTCAACCAAAATTGGGGTTATCCGCTAAGAATTATGGTAGAGTTGTTTATGAATGTCTCATCTCAAAAGCGTCGGGTAAATCACGAAAGCTGCCGTAGCAGCTGCAACAGGAGTATAAATTATTTTCTCTTTTTTGTTTGAATTTGAAGAGATTCATGGGCG